TGATTGACGAAATCGTTTCTGAAAAGAATATCCAAATACCAAATCCGACCTCTATAAAACCTCCGCAAAGTCAAAGAAGTTCTTGGGAAAATAAAATAAAAAAGATCTTCTTCTGTAAAAAATTCTTCCAACAATTTTTCTGAACTTAATTTTTTCAAAAAAGTGCGCACAGTACTTTTGTGCTTACGAGCCAAAGTTTTTATACAAGAAAACCGAAGTATATATTTGATTTGATAGAAACTCTTTTTTTTTGCGGATCCATTGTAATAATGAGAAAAATTTCTGCATATGCACAAAAACCGGTCAAGAATATCAAAATCAGAGAAATTGGCCCAAACCGGTTTACTAATAGGATGACCCATTACATTACAAAATTTTGTTTTAGCCAATGATCTCATTAAAGGAATAATGGGAATTATTGTATCAAGTTTTTTGATAACAATTTTGATTAGAAATGAATTTTGCAACATTTGACTTCGTACTACTGAAAGATTTTGTGGAATACTTAAAAAATAGCCTAAAAAGTGAAATGAATACTGAGATAATTGGTTTATATAGATCGTTTCTGGTCCAGCCCAAATATCAAAATAACATTGCCATAAATATATAAAATAATATTTCCATTTATTTATCAAAAGAGGGGTATTCTTTAAAACCAGAATTGATTTTCCTTGATATCTAACATAATGGATGAAAGTATCCTTAAAGAAGAATAAGGTATATGAACAATTCTTTGTAGATACTTCTACAAGATGTTTTATTTTTTCATAGAAAAAATTTCGCTCAAAAAAAACACGAAAATGTTTTAACTGTAACTTAGAGGATTTGTTACGTAGAAAAAGAAAGATAGATTCATATTCCCATACATATAAATTATATAGGAACAAGAAAATTCTTAGATTCCTTTTTGAAAAAAAAGTCGAAATCCATTTTTTTGGAGGAAAAAGACTATTCCAATTAGAATAGTAAGAAAAAAAAACCCTTATTAAATGAAAGAAAGAGACATCTTTTATCCAATATCGAAGGATTTGAACCAAGATTTCCAGATGGATAGGATAAGGTATTCGTATATCTGACTTATGATTTAAATATATCAGTTTATCTTCGAAAAAGGGAAAAATGGAATGAATTGATTGCAAATTTTTATAAGATTTGACGCTTTCTAATCCCCTTAAGGAAGAGATAAATAATTGTAGAGAAAATAGAATCTCCACGACGACACCAAAACCTTCTAATATTATTTGAGAATCAAAATTATAGTTATAACCCCCAAAAGTATTTTTGTTAGAATCGTTAGCAAAAAGAATGAAATTAGTCTGTTGATACATTCGAGTACTTAAACGTTTTACAATTAGTAAACTAAATTTATTGTTATAATCTACATTTTCTATAAAAAAGGACTCATGACCATAAGCTAGTCCATAAATAGATTCCCGAAAAAAAAGTGGGTATAGAATATCCTGGTATCGAGATCTACGGAGTTCTAAATATGCTTGATATTTCTCCATTAAACATTCAAAAAGTCTATTTGGTCAAATAAAGAATCAGAGATTCATTGGATTATCAAATGATACATAGTGCAATATGGTCAAAACAGAGAATTCTAGGTATATATATATACCTAGAAAACAAGTCAAACCCATGAACGGACTCTCGCTAATCGATTTTTCACCTAATTTTTTTTCTAGGATAACGAGCTAATTAAGAATCCTTTATTTTTTTTTTACCTAATCGCTCTTTTGATTTTGGAAAAAAGATCTTTATCAATATACTCTTTCTTTTACACATTTCTCGCTATCCCAAAATACCAATAATGGAAACTAGCTATATAGTTAGGACTCATAACAAAAATAACCCATTCACCAGAAAAGCTTTTCCCACATCAAGCACTAACCTCTTTTTAACGTACAATTAGATGGGGTAATGATCCAAATAAAAAATAAAAGAAAGCTCGATGCTTTTTGTTTCCCTATTAGAATTAGAACCACGAAGTTCTATCCCTTTATTAATGAAACCCAACTGAATTTTTTTTTTTTTTAGGAGCCAAAAATTCAAACAAAAATTTGAGCTGGATCCTATAAGAATGAAATATTTTTAAAATTCTTCATTGATACGACATGCTACTTTTTCCAGTCATTCCTTTCTGGATCAGTCGTGGTTTTACAAGCTCTACCAATAGTATCGACGAACCGATTGCTTCATAGAAATGTGTAAAAAATAGAGTCGCTCTTAAAAGCCGAGTACTCTACCATTGAGTTAGCAACCCCAATACAATTTAAAAAAGAAGGTGGATGTTTATACCCAATCGCAATAAAAAAAAATAAAATTACAAAATGGAATTGTCTAAAAAACTAAAAAAAGATATACCACCTATTTATATACTATTTTATATACTATGGTTATACATTATTATTCTATATAGAAGACTATCTATATTCGTATATATAGATCTATTCTTTTCGTATATATATATTCATGTTTACCTTTTAATTCACTTACT